TACAATAATTTACATTAATTTGTTATAACTTGTAATAAACTACTGTATACTTGTTAAATCTGTTAAATTTTACAATAATTTGCATTAATTTATTATAAATTTTGATACTAATATAGACGTAATCATTAATAATTTAATAAATTATAATATTTTAAATAATTATTAAATTAAATTTTAGTTTAACTTAAAAGCATTAATTATCTTTTTAAATATTTATATATATATATAAATATATATATATATATATATATATATTTAATTTTAAAAAAAAATTAATTTTTTAAAATTAATTAGTTTATTTAATATAAATATTATTTATCCATTAAAATTATTTATAATAAAAATTTCAAAGGTTTGTTTAAGTGGTGAATATAAAAAATATTGAGTTTTTATTCAAAATTAGTAAATGTATATATTATATTATTTATTAATGTAAGATGCATGTAGAATTTTGATTTCTGTAGAAATAGTTTAATTCTGTTATAAATAATTTTAGTAAATTAAAAAGAAAAAAATTAAAATTTTTATCTATGGGGTATGAACCCATTAGCTTTATTAGCTTATCTTTTTAAATTTATTACTAATAATAAAAGTTTTTTAAAAAGTTTGATTTTAGCTTTTATATTTATTTTATAAATTTTTTGCATGTAAATTTTTGTGTGATTTATAATTTCTTGAAAAGAAATTATATAAAATTTATTTTCAGCATTTAATTTTAATAATTAATTAAAGTTAGAATTATAATTTATAATTAGTATAGGCAAAAAATGTGCCAGCAGCTGCGGTTACACATTTTATATAAATAAATATTATTTTATTATTTAATTTTTAAATTAATTTTATTTAATAATAGTTATTTAAATTAAGTGAAATTTTTTTTATAATTTAAATTATTATAAGATTTTTAAAATTTATGAAATCTTAATAATAAACTAGGATTAGATACCCTATTATTTAAGATGTAAAAAAATTAGAGGATTAATAGTTATGTTCTTTAAACTTAAAAAAATTGGCGGTATTTAAATCTAATTAGGGGAACTTGTTTTTTAAATGATAATCCGCAAGAAACCTTACTTTAATTAATTTAATTTATTTATTGCCGTTAACAGATTATTTTATAAGAAAAAAAATTTTCAAAATTTATTATAAATAAGGTATTTCAGGTCATTATGTAGTTTATATTAAAGTTAAGATGAGTTACAATAAATTTTATTTATGAATATTTAATTGAAAAATTTAATTGAAATTGGACTTAATAGTAAAATAAAATATCTTATTAATTTGAATTTAGAATTAAATATGTACATATCGCCCGTCACTCTCGTTTTAATATGAGATAAGTCGTAACAAAGTAGATATACTGGAAAGTGTTTCTAGAAAGTTTCTTCAAGTTATAAATTTAGTTAAATTATTTTATTTACAATAAAATGATAGTTGTGCAAATCAATTTAATTTGAAAAGTTAAAATTTATTAATTTTTTAATTATTAATTTTTATTTTAATAAAAGTAATTTTATAGAAAATTGGTTTGTGTATTATTTAAAAATAAAATTTTATTAATTATAGTTTAATTTGTATTGTATGAGATATTTGAAAAAGTTTAAAATAAAATTTTTAAAAAAAGTAGAATTTATTTTTTGTACCTTGTGTATCAGGGCTTATTAATTAAAATTTATTAATTTAGTAAATTTCTCGAAATTAAAAGATCTATTTATTTATTATTTTTTTTGTTGCAAAATTATCTTTAATATTTAAATTGAAATGAAATGTTATACGTTTTTTATGATATCTAGTTTTTTAATAAATGAATTTAATTCAGGTATTATTTTTATTAATTAAATTATTTATAAAAATTTAAAAAAAAATTTGATGCTAATATTTTAAGGGATGAGCTTTGAAGTTAAGTTTTATAAAATTTTATTTAATTTATAAATTTATAGTCTTGGAAATAGATTTTATTTAAAAAATGTTATAATTTGATTTATTTAATTTTTATAATTTTAATTTATTATTTTTAATTATTTATTAAAATATTTTATTTATTAATATTTTAAAATTAATAATGATAAAATTAGTAAATTATTTTTGTTAATTTAATAAATTAATTGTAAGTTTAATTTAAGGAATTCGGCAAAACCTATACTCGCCTGTTTAACAAAAACATGTCTTTTTGAAAATAATTTAAAGTCTGATCTGCTCAATGAAATTTTTAAATGGCCGCAGTATTCTGACTGTGCAAAGGTAGCATAATAATTTGTCTTTTAATTAAAGGCTAGAATGAATGATTGGACGAGGTATATTCTGTCTCTAATTTATTATATATTGAATTTAATTTTTAAGTTAAAAAGCTTAAATATATTTAAAGGACGAGAAGACCCTATAGAGTTTAATTATAATATTTATATTTTATTTTTATTAATTTTTTTTATAAATCTTGTAATTTTATTGGGGCGATAAAAAAATTTAATAAACTTTTTTTAATTTTTACATAAATAAATGAATTTATTGATCCTAACTTTTAGATTAATAGATTTAATTACCTTAGGGATAACAGCGTTATTTTTTTTAGAGTTCTTATTGATAAAAAAGATTACGACCTCGATGTTGGATTAAAATTTAATTTTGGTGAAGAAGCTATATATTTAGGTCTGTTCGACCTTTAAAATTTTACATGATCTGAGTTCAAACCGGTGTAAGCCAGGTTGGTTTCTATCCTTAAAATAAAAAAAATTTTTAGTACGAAAGGATCATAATTTTTAAAAATATTTATTATTAATTTTGAATTTTATTAAATTAAACTATTTTGTCAGATAAATGTAATAATTTTAGAGATTATTTATGTATAAATTAATTTATACAAATAGTAATTAATTTAAATGAATTAAGTTTATTTTTTATTACATTATTAATTTTAGTAATTATAGTTATAGTAGGGGTTGCTTTTTTAACTTTAATAGAACGAAAATTATTAGGTTATATTCAAATTCGTAAAGGCCCAAATAAAATTGGATTTATGGGTATTCTACAACCTTTTTGTGATGTTATTAAGTTATTTTCTAAGGAGCAAATTTTTCCCTCTATTAGTAATTATTATCCTTATTATATTTCTCCTGTTTTTAGTTTGTTTTTAATTTTAAGGTCCTGGATGATTATTCCTTATTTTACTAATTTATGTTCATTTAATTTAAGAATTTTATTTTTTTTATGTTGCACAAGGATGGGGGTTTATAGTATTATAATTTGTGGTTGATCTTCAAATTCTAAATATTCTTTATTAGGTGGACTACGTTCAGTAGCTCAAACAATTTCTTATGAAGTTAGAATAGCTATTATTTTAATATGTTTTATTTTTTTAATTGAAGATTATAGGTTTTTGACATTTATTGAATTTCAATATTATATTTGATTTATTTTTATTACATTTCCTTTATCAGTAGTATGATTTATTATTTGTTTAGCTGAAACAAATCGTACTCCTTTTGATTTTGCTGAAGGGGAATCTGAATTAGTGTCTGGTTTTAATGTTGAGTATAGAAGAGGAAGATTTGCATTAATTTTTATAGCTGAATATGCTAGAATTTTATTAATAAGGATATTATTTAGATTAATATTTTTAGGGGGAAAGTTGTTTTCTTTATTATTTTATTTTAATTTAACAATAATTTCTTTTTTTTTTATTTTAATTCGAGGTACTTTACCCCGTTTACGTTATGATAAATTAATGTTAATAGCTTGAAAGAGATTTTTACCTATTTCTTTGAATTGTTTAATATTTTTTTTATCATTAAAATTTTTATTAGGGATTTTTATAATTTAATAAGTAAATTTATTTAAAATCAATAAAAGATTTTAACTTTTATTTTATGTTTTCAAAACATATACTTATTCAAGTTCATTGATTTTTAATTAATGATATTATCTCATAGGTTAGTGATTAATGGATTTAAAATAAAATATAAAAAATAAATTAATGTAAATATTTGTCCTATAAATTCATACGGTAACTCAACTGGGTTATATCCAATCCATGTTAATAAAATAATATTACAGATTATTAATCAGAATATTATTTGGTTTAAAGGGTAAAAAATTAATCTTTTAAAGTTTTTAAAGTGGTAAAATGGTAAAATTATAAGAATTAAGACTGACATAACTAAAGCAATTACACCTCCTAATTTATTAGGAATTGATCGTAAGATTGCATAAGCAAATAAAAAATATCATTCTGGTTTAATGTGAATTGGGGTAATTATGGAATTTGCAGGTATGAAATTATCTGGGTCTCCAAATATATTTGGAGATATTAATACTACTATAATTAAAAATTTAATTATAATGATAAATCCTAAAATATCTTTAAATGAGAAATAAGGATGAAATGGGACTTTATCTAAATCTTTATTTAACCCTAATGGATTTCTTGATCCTGTTTCATGTAAAAATATTAAGTGAATTATTGTTAATGCAATAATGATAAAGGGAATAATAAAATGAAAAGTAAAAAATCGTGTTAGTGTAGCGTTATCAACTGAGAATCCTCCTCATAATCAATATACTAACGATGTTCCAATATAAGGAATTGCTGATAATAATCTAGTAATAACAGTTGCTCCTCAAAATGATATTTGTCCTCACGGTAAAACATATCCTATAAATGCGGCTCCTATTACTATAAATAAAATAATAACACCTGTAATTCATGTTTTTTTTAAATGAAATGATCCATGGTATACTCCTCGGCCAATATGAATATAAATACAAATAAAAAATATTGATGCTCCATTTGCATGAATTGTTCGTAGTAATCAACCATTATTTACATCTCGGCAGATATGAATAATTCTAGAGAAGGCTAATTGAATATCTGCAGTATAATGTATTGCTAAAAAAATTCCTGTAATTACTTGAATAATTAAACATAATCCTAATAATGATCCAAAATTTCATAATGTTGAAATATTAGATGGGGTTGGTAAGTTGATTAATGAGTTATTAATAATTTTGAAAATTGCATTAGATAATCGTAAAGGTTTATTCATTAAATATTTTTTCGTAGTGGTCCTATGTTAATATTAATAACTTCAACAATAATAAAAAGTGTTAATAATAAATAATTTATTACTAATAATATAATTAAGTTAGTTGGTAAATTATATAATTTATTTAATGATATTTTTAATTCAAAATTTTCTTCTATACTTATATTTATAATATCTACTGAATCGAGGTTAAATGAGGAATAAAAATTTAAATTTTTTAAAAAAAAAAAAAATATTAAAAAAGTAAATAAATAAAATATTATTTTATTTTTTTGAAAATAAAATTTTTGATTTGATGATAGCCTAGATATATAAATAAATAAAATTAGTATCCCACCAATTATGATTAGAAATATAATATATATATATCAGAAACTTATTCTTATTAATCCTGAAAGTAATGATATTAATATAGTTTGAATAATAAGGTAAACTCCTATTGAAATTGGTGTTTTTGAATAATAAAATATAATTCTATTTATTATTAAAATATAAATTAATATAACTTGAAACATTTTCAGAAAATAGTTTATTAAAATATTAATTTTGGAGATTAATGAAATAAGTTAAATTCTTTTTTTTCTGAAGTTTTAAAAGAAAATTTTCTTAATATTGACTTACAAAATCAAAGTTTTTTTTAAACTATTAAAACTTATAATATATTTTAGTTATTCAGACTTATTTTTTATTTTTTTTTTTATTGGTTTAATAAGGTTATGTTTTAAACGATTCCATTTATTAATAATTTTATTAAGAATAGAATTCATTGTTTTAGTATTATATATATTAATAATTTTTTATTTAAACTTATTTGAAGTTGAATTATTTTTTAGTATAATATTTTTGAGATTTAGTGTTTGTGAGGGTGTTTTGGGTTTATCTATTTTAATTAAGATAGTTCGATTAAATGGTAATGATTATTTTCAAGTTTTAAATTTTTTATAATTATGATAAAATTTATATTTATATTAATTTTTTTATTACCTTTTTGATTAAAAAATAAATTTTGAGAATATCAAAATTATTTATTTTTAAGAGGTTTAATTTTTTTGATAATAGGAAATTATTCATTTGAGTGAACTTATTTAAGCTATTATTTAGGGGTTGATTTAATATCATTTTGTTTAATTTTATTAACATTGTGAATTTGTTCTTTAATATTTTTATCAAGAGAAAAAATTTATTTTATTAATGATTATATTAATTTATTTATTTTTTTAGTTTGAGTTTTAATATTATTTTTAATTTTTACATTTAGGGTAACAAATTTATTTTTATTTTATCTATTTTTTGAGTGTAGATTAATTCCTACTTTGTTTTTGATTATAGGTTGAGGTTTACAATTAGATCGAATTCAAGCTGGTTTATACTTATTATTTTATACTTTATTTGCTTCGTTTCCTTTTCTTTTATCAATTATATATTTATATAATTACTATAATTCTTTATCTTTTATTATATTTTTTGAAAGGGCGTTTTATATTGATCATTTATTTATATATTTATGTATAATCATAGCTTTTTTAGTAAAAATACCTATATTTTTTGTTCATTTATGGTTACCTAAGGCTCATGTTGAAGCTCCTGTTTCAGGGTCAATAATTTTAGCTGCGGTTATACTTAAATTAGGCGGGTATGGTTTATTGCGAATTTTTATTATTTTAATTAAGTTAGGGGTTAAATTTAATTTTATTTGGTTAAGGGTGAGAATTTTAGGGGGTTTAATAGTTAGATTAATTTGTTTATTTCAAGTTGATTTAAAATCTTTAATTGCTTATTCTTCTGTAGCTCATATAAGTATTTTATTAAGAGGATTAATAACTTTAATAAATTGGGGGGTCTGTGGTTCTTTTATTTTAATAATTTCTCATGGTTTATGTTCTTCAGGTCTATTTTGTTTAGTAAATATTATTTATGAGCGTTTAGGTAGGCGGAGAATTTTAATTAATAAGGGATTAATTAATTTTATACCAAGATTATCTTTATGGTGGTTTTTATTATGTTCATCAAATATGGCTGCACCTCCTTCTTTAAATTTATTGGGTGAAATTATATTAATTAATAGAATTATTAGATGAAGTAGAATAACTTTAATTTTTTTAATTTTTTTTTCTTTTTTTAGAGCTTTTTATACATTATATTTATATTCTTTTACTCAGCATGGCCTATTAAATTTTAATTTATATTCATTTACTCAGGGATATTTACGTGAATTTATTTTATTAATTTTACATTGAGTTCCTTTAAATTTCTTAGTTATAAACAGAGAATTATTTGTTATATGAATTTATTTAAGTAGTTTAATTAAAACTTTGATTTGTGGGGTCAATAATATAATATAATATTTTATCTTAGATAATTTATTTAGATATTTGTTTTTTAATAATAATATGTATTTTTATATTAATATTAATTTCTTTATCAATAGGTTTATATTTTTTAATAAATAATTTGATAATTTTTATTGAATTTAATATTTTTAATTTAAATTCTTCTTCAATTATTATAACAATCTATTTAGATTGAATATCTTTAATATTTTTAAGAGTAGTATTATTAATTTCATCATCTGTTATTTTTTATAGAAAGAATTATATAAGTGGAGATTTAATAATTAATCGTTTTATTTCTTTAGTATTAATATTTGTTTTTTCTATATTTTTATTAATTATTAGTCCTAATTTAATTAGAATTTTATTAGGGTGGGATGGATTAGGGCTTGTTTCATATTGTTTAGTGATTTATTATCAAAATATTAAATCTTTTAATGCTGGTATATTAACTATTTTATCAAATCGAGTGGGTGACGTATTTTTATTAATATCTATTGCTTGAATATTAAATTTTGGTAGATGGAATTATATTTATTATGTAGAATTTATAAAATTAAATAAAGAAATAATAATTATTATATTATTTATTTTACTTGCTTCATTTACTAAAAGAGCTCAAATTCCTTTTTCTTCTTGATTACCTGCTGCTATGGCTGCCCCTACTCCAGTTTCTTCTTTAGTTCATTCTTCTACATTAGTGACAGCTGGGGTATATTTATTAATTCGGTTTGAGAAATTATTTAATAAGGAATTGATTTTTTGATTTTTATTATTTTCTTTATTAACTATATTTATATCTGGTTTAAATGCTAATTTTGAATATGATTTGAAAAAAATTATTGCTCTTTCAACTTTAAGTCAATTAGGTTTAATAATAAGAACCTTATTTTTAGGAATAACGAATTTAGCTTTTTTTCATCTTTTAACTCATGCTTTATTTAAAGCTTTGTTATTTATATGTGCAGGTGCAATAATTCATAATTTAATAAATTTTCAAGATATTCGAAATATAGGATCTATTAGTATTCAAATACCTTTAGTTTCTTTATGTTTTAATATTTCTAATTTAGCTTTATGTGGATTTCCTTTTTTAGCAGGATTTTACTCTAAGGATTTAATTTTAGATAGATTTTTTTTTATAAATTTTAATATATTTGTATTTTTTATAATTTTTATTTCTACAATTTTAACAGTAATTTATACATTTCGTTTGATTTTTTTTTCTATAATTATAAATTATAATATAATTTCTTTAAATTTTATAAGAAATAATTTATGAGCTCTTAATAAAAGTTTATTATTATTATTATTTATAGTAATTTTAGGTGGTAGATCTTTAAGTTGAATAATTTTTCCTTATCCTTCTTTAATTTGTTTACCTTTATATTTCAAATTATTACCTTTATTTTTTATCCTTATAGGATTTTATTTAGGTTATAGCTTTTATAAAATTGATTTAGTAACAGTTTTTTATAAATATTATTTTATTAAAAGGTTTTTAAGTTTAATGTGGTTCATACCTATTATCTCAACTAATGGTTTAATTAAATTTCCTTTATTAGTGGGGACAAAATTAACTATTTTTATAGACCAAGGTTGGACAGAAAATATTTTAGGTCAAGGTATAATTAAAATTTTATATAAATATTCTTCTTTTTTAGATGTATTAATTTATTATTTTAATTTAATATTAAGATTATTTATATTATTCTTAATAATTTGATGGTATATTTTTATTTATCTATAAAATTATTTATTTATTTTGTTTAAATATCTTAAATATAAAGTTTTTCTTTGAAGCTGAAATGATGGTTAATTTTAACCTTTAGACAAATTTTTATATATATATATATATATATTATATATTATTTATTTATTTATAAAAAAAATAAATTTTATTTTTACAATGAAAATGTAATGTTTTAATTAAACTATATAAATTAAAAGTAATTGCTTATAGAAATATAAACGAAATTAAATCGTTAAAATAAAAAGTTAGAAGCTTATATTTGAATCTTCATATTTCTTTAATTGGAAATTAAATTTCAATTTTATTATTAACAATAATATGCCTCTTTTTGGCTTCAATTAATATAATAACATCATATATATATATATATATATTAATATATATATATATATATATATATATATATATTATATAAATAATTAAATGTTTGAGTTAATTTTAACTTAAATATCAGGTCGAAACTGATTACAATTATTTGTTTCAAACATAAGATAAATTAATATAAATTAATAATTTTTGACTGCAAATCAAATGTTATTTTTAACTATTATCCTTTAATTTAATCAATTTAAAGCCCCATATTTTCATTCATAATATAATCCTATAGTTAAAATAAAAATAAAATAAGAAGATAATAAGAATCAAATCTTAATATTTGAGATTGATATAATTATAATTATAGGTAATATTAAGGCAATTTCTACATCAAAAATTAAAAAAATTACAGCAATTAAAAAAAATCGGATAGAAAATGGTATACGGGGTTTACCTTTAGGATCAAATCCGCACTCAAAAGGTGAATTTTTTTCTCGGTCATATAATGTTTTTTTAGATAATATTGAAGCTAAAAACATGATTAGTATAGATAATATTCAAATTAAAAGAAATATTAATAAAATTATTTTAATTATTTATATTAAATTTAATTAATCTTTTTGATTGGAAGTCAAATATACATTTTATATATATTATATAAATTTATTTAATTATTTTCCATTAATTTCTTCCTCATCAATAAATTGAAATATAAAGAAATAATCAGACTACATCTACAAAATGTCAATATCAAGCCGATGCTTCAAATCCGAAGTGGTGATTAATAGAAAAATGATTTTTTCTTATTCGAAATATATTTACTATTAAAAATGTAGTACCAATTAATACATGAATTCCATGAAATCCTGTTGCTATAAAAAATGTAGAACCATAAATTGAATCTGTTATAGTGAATGGGGCTTCTATATATTCAAGGGCTTGAAGTATTGAAAATAAAATTCCTAAAATAATTGTTAAGTTTAATCTAATTAAAGCTTCTATTTTTTTAGAATTTAATAATCTGTGGTGAGTTCATGTTAATGTGGCTCCTGATGATACTAGAATAATTGTATTTAAAAGAGGAATATGAAATGGATTAAATGGATAAATTCCTTTAGGGGGTCAATTTCCCCCAATTTCAATTGAGGGTGTAAGAGATCTATGGAAAAAAGCTCAAAAAAATGAGATAAAAAAAAATACTTCTGATGTAATAAAAAGAATTATCCCTCATTGTAATCCTGTTGTTACTGAAATTGTATGAAGTCCTTGGAAAGTTCTTTCTCGAATAATATCTCGTCATCATTGTAATATAATTAATAAAATAATAATTATTCCTCAAATAAAAAGAATATTGTTATTAAAATGAAATCATTTTACTGACCCTGAAACAAGAATTAAAGTTCTTAAAGCTCCCAATAATGGTCAAGGACTATAATCTACTAAATGGAATGTGTGATTTTTTTTAGACATTAATTTACTTCTCTATAATATAAGGTTCTTAAAATTATGAATACATAAGATTGAATAATTGCTACTGCAGATTCTAAAATTAATAATATAATTTGAATAAATAATAAAAATATAATATAAGATCTATTAATTGTTATTCCTAATCTTCTTAATAAAGTTATTAATAAGTGCCCTGCAATCATATTAGCTGTTAATCGTACTGATAAGGTTAGTGCACGAATTATATTTCTAATTGTTTCAATTATTACTATGAAAGGTATTAAGATAGGAGGTGTATTTTGAGGTACTAAATGGGCAAATATGTGGTTTGTATTTTTAATTCATCCAAATATAATAAATCTTAATCATAATGGTAAAGCTATTGTTAATGTAAATGTTAGATGACTAGATCTTGTGAAAATATAAGGGAATAATCCTAATAGATTATTAAAAAAAATAAATATAAATAATGAAAATAAAATTAATGTTCTTCCATAGTTTTTTTTATTTCCTATTAGAACTTTTATTTCATAATGAATTTTTTTTGAAACTCTTAAAAAAATTATATTTATTCGGGGTATAATATATCAATAAATTTGAGGTAATATTAATAATCCAATAATTGATCTAATTCAATTTAAAGGTAAATTAAAAATTCTTGAAATAGGGTCAAAAATAGAAAATAAATTTATTATCATTTTCAATCTAATTTATTTATTTTTAATAAAATTTTTTTATTTTTTTTAATATTTAAATTTGAAAAAAAATAAATATTAATAATAAATAATAAGAAAATAATTAAAAAATATATGTATAAAATTAATCAATTAATAGGAAATATCTGTGGAATAAAAGAATATTAGATTATCTCTAATATCTTTAGTATGACATACTATTATTTTAATTTAACTAATTCTTTTCATTAAGAATATTTGCTAATATATTATATTATGATTTAAGAGATCATTGCTTGCTTTTCAGCCACTTAATGAAATATTTAATTAATCTATAATTTATATTATATAGAATAAATTCAATTTAGAAAGTTTTTTATAGGAATTCTTTCTACAACAATTGGCATAAATCTGTGATTTGCACCACAAATTTCTGAACATTGACCAAAAAATAGTCCTGGTCGTTTAATTAATATATTTATTTGATTTAATCGTCCTGGGATTGCATCAATCTTTTTTCCTAGAGAAGGAATTGTTCATGAATGAATAACATCTGTAGATGATACTAGAATTCGAATTTGGGAATTTGTTGGGACAATTATATTATTGTCAACATCTAATAGGCGGAATGAATTTAAATTTGTATCATTTTTTTTAATTATATATGAGTCAAATTCAATATTTTTAAAATCAGTATATTCATAACTTCAATATCATTGATGTCCAATAGCTTTGATTGTTAAAATTGGTGAATTTATTTCATCTATTAAATAAAGCAAGTGAATTGAAGGTAGTGCAATAAAAATTAATATAAATGTAGGTGAGATAGTTCAAATGATTTCAATATTTTGATGATTTAATAAATTTTTATTTTTTAGTTTATTAATAAATATATAAATTATAATATATATAATTGATGTTGTAATTAAAATTAAAATTGTTATAGCATGATCATGAAAAAATATAAGTTGTTCTATTATTGGTGATCCTGCATCCTGTAAATAAAAGTTAGTTCAAGTATTCATTTTCTATAAAAAGATAAAAAATCTTTATTAATGGGTCTTAAATCCATTGCATTTTTCTGCCATAATAGATTATGATAATATACATACATATATATATATATATATATATATATATATTATTATTATTATTATTTTATATTTATTATTTTTATATTTATTATTTTTATATTTATTATTTTATATTTATATTTATTATTTTATATTTATATTTATATTAATATTTATAATTGGTACTTCATTATATCTGTGATCAGATGGGGGAAATTTTTGTTTTCATTCAATTGATGTATTTAAATTAGATGAAAATATAATTTGTCGTTGGGATGAAAATCTTTCTCATATAATAAATATTAAATATAGAATTCTAATAAAAGAAATGATTGATCCAATTGATGATAAAATATTTCAAGATAAAAATGCATCGGGAAAATCTGAATATCGTCGTGGCATTCCATTTAAACCTAAAAAATGTTGGGGAAAGAAAGTTAAATTTACTCCAATAAATATTGTTAAAAATTGAATTTTTAATCAATAATTATTTATTGTTAATCCTGTAAATAATGAAAATCAATAAATAAATCCTGCTATAATTCCGAATACAGCTCCCATTGATAGAACATAATGAAAGTGTGCAACAACATAATAAGTATCATGAAGAATAATATCGATTGATGAATTTGATAGAATAATTCCAGTTAATCCCCCTGATGTAAATAAGAATACAAATCCAAGAGATCATATTATAGAAGGGTTAAATATAATTTGTGATCCATATAATGTAGCTAATCATCTGAAAATTTTGATTCCTGTGGGAATTGCAATAATTATTGTAGCTGCTGTAAAATAGGCTCGTGTATCAACATCTATTCCTACTGTAAATATATGATGAGCTCACACTACAAATCCTAGTAATCCAATTGTTATTATAGCATAAATTATTCCAAGAGTTCCAAAAGTTTCTTTTTTTCCTGATTCTTGAGAAATAATATGGGAAATTATTCCAAATGCTGGGATAATTAGAATATAGACTTCTGGGTGTCCAAAAAATCAAAATAAATGCTGATATAAAATTGGATCTCCTCCTCCTGATGGGTCAAAAAATGATGTATTTAAATTACGATCTGTAAGGAGTATGGTAATAGCTCCTGCTAGTACTGGTAAAGATAAAAGTAATAATAATGCAGTCAATGATACTGCTCATACAAATAAAGGTATTTGTTCAAATCTTATTCCTTTTAACTTTATATTAATTATTGTTGAAATAAAATTAATTGCTCCTAAAATTGATGAAATTCCTGCTAAATGGAGAGAAAAAATAGTTAAATCTACTGATGCCCCTGAATGTGAAATTCTTCTTGATAAAGGTGGATAAACAGTTCATCCAGTTCCTGATCCTGAATTTACTATTCTTCTAGATAATAATAAGATTAATGAAGGAGGTAAAAATCAGAATCTTATATTATTTAAACGGGGGAATGCTATATCTGGGGCTCCTAATATTAATGGAATAAGTCAATTTCCAAAACCTCCAATTATAATTGGTATAACTATGAAGAAAATTATTAAAAATGCATGAGATGTAACAATTACATTATAAATTTGATCATCTCCAATTATTGATCCTGGTATTCCTAATTCTGTTCGAATTAATATTCTAAATGATAATCCTAATATTCCTGATCAGAATCCTAGAATAAAATATAGTGTTCCAATATTTTTATGATTAGTAGAAAATAATCATTTATTTATTTAATATTTAATAAAATAAAATGGCTGAATTAGGCGATAAATTGTAAATTTATTAATGAAATTTTTAATTTCTTTTATTATAATTTTATAGTTTAATTAAAATAACATTAGAATGCAATTCTAAAGATATAAATTTTATAATTTTATTAAAATTTTTAATTAAGATTTAAAAATATTTTTTTATTTAAAGCTTTGAAGGCTTTTAGTTTTAATTAACTTAAAATCTTATTAGAGTATAAATTTAATAATAAAAGGTAAAATAACTATTGATAAAGTTAAATTAATTAAAAATATTATAATAAAATTTTTTTTAATGTAATCATTTTTTAATCTTCATTTTGTTCTAAACTTAGTTGATAAAAATATTGCTAATATTGGGTTTATATAAAATGATAAAGTTAACATTGCTATACTAATAAATAATATTGATTCTATTATTAAATTATTATTTATTATTGTAATTAAAATTGCTAATTTAGGTATAAATCCTAAAAATGGTGGTATACCCCCTAATGATAAAAATATTGATAAAGTTAAAATTTTGAAAAAAAGGTTTTGATTATTATTTTTAAATAATTGATTTAAATAGTCAATATTTATATTATTTATTAATAAACAGATTATTAAGTTTATTATTGAATAAATAATGAAATATATAATTATTAAAGATATATTTATTATTAAAGCTATTAATATTCATCCTATGTGATTAATTGATGAGTAAATTATAATTAATTTAATTATTGTTTGGTTTATACCTAAAATAGCGCCAGTTAAAATTGATGAAATTATTATTATATAAATTATTAAATTATTATTAATTGATGTATTTAGTAATATAATTGGTGCAATCTTTTGTCAAGTTAAAAAGTTAAATCCAATTTTTCAATTTAAATTTATAAAAATTTTGGGTGTTCATCAATGTAAAGGTGCGGCTCCTAATTTTATTAATAATCTAAATTGGATTAATGAATATATTATGTTTAATTTTACTAAATTAATTTCAATTTTTATTAATAAGGTTCTTAATAAAATTAATGAAGATGCCATAGCTTGAACAATAAAATAAATTATTGTTGAATTAGAAGACTTTTTTTTATTTCTTCTTATTATTAATGGAATAAATGATATAAGATTAATTTCTATTCCTATTCAAGCATTAATTCATGAATTTGAATTGATTGAAATTATTGTTCTAAAAATTATTGTAATAAAAAATAATAATTTGAAATTATTTAATTTGAACTTAGAATTATTTTTAAAAAAAATAAAATTTTTTGTCATAAATATATATATATATATATATATATATATATTATATATATATATATATATAATAATTTTAATAGAGGTAATATTGTATCACATTTTTTATTCTATCAAAATAATCCTTTTATCAGGCACTCTATTTGATTTATTCTTTAAAGTGTAAATTAAATTATTTATATTAATTATTTTTGTTAATTATATATATATATATATATATATATATATATATATTATAATTATATATTAATTAAAAAATTATGATTGATTATTGAAAATATTATATTGTATATTGAGTTTATTGATCAAAAATTATTATTATTATTTCATACTAAATATTTAAATTATATATTTGAGAATGATGATTGGAAATTATGTTTTAATTTTCATTTATTATTTTTATAGTAATTTAATTTAATATTAAATTTATATAAATATATTTTAATTAAGAAGAAAATTAATTTGATTATTAAATTAATTTTAGTCATGTACATTGAATAGGTAAATCAATATTTTATCTAT